GTATGGGCTAAGTAAATCAATGGGCAGCCTTGGTTCTATTGAAAATACCAGTGTAAGTGAAGACCCGATTAGAAATGATATAGATAAAAACACTCTTAGTGGGAGTGATAGTGACAATTCTAGTTACAGTAATGTTGATCATTTAGTCGGCGTTAGAGACATTCATAATTTCGTACCTGATGATACTTTTTTAGTTAGGGATAATAATAGGGACAGTTATTTCATATGTTTTGATATTGAAAATCAAATTTTTGAGATTGACAATGCTCATTCTTTTCTAAGTGAACTAGAAAGCTCTTTTTCTAATTCTCGGAATTTTTGTTATCTAAATAGTGTATCTAATAGTGATGATCACCACTATGATCCTTACATATATGATACTAAATATAGTTGGAATAAACACATTACTAGCTGTATTGACAGCTATTTTCGTTCTCAAATTTGTATTGATAGTTACATTTTAAGTGGTATTGTCAATTACAATGACAATTACATTTCTAGTTACATTTTTGATGAAAGCAGAAATAGTAGTGAAACCCAGAGTTCAAGTATAAAAACGAGTCCGGCTGGTAGTGAGTTAACTATAACAGAAACGGAAAATTCTAATGATCTAGATTTTACTCAAAAATATAGGCATTTATGGGTTCAATGCGAAAATTGTTATGGATTAAATTATAAGAAATTTTTGAAATCAAAAATGAATATTTGCGAACACTGTGGACATCATTTGAAAATGAGTAGTTCAGATAGAATAGAACTTTTGATTGATCCGGGTACTTGGGTTCCTATGGATGAAGATATGGTCTCTGTGGATACCATTGAATTTCCGTTGGAAGAGGAATCTTACAAAGAGCGTATTGATTCTTATCAAAGAAAAACAGGATTAACTGAGGCTGTTCAAACAGGCACAGGTCAACTAAACGGTATTCCCATAGCAATTGGGGTTATGGATTTTCAGTTTATGGGGGGTAGTATGGGCTCCGTAGTTGGCGAGAAGATCACTCGTTTGATCGAATATGCTACCAATCAGTTTTTGCCTCTTATTCTAGTGTGTGCTTCCGGAGGAGCACGCATGCAAGAAGGAAGTTTGAGCTTGATGCAAATGGCTAAAATAGCTTCCGCTTTATATGATTATCAATCAAAGAAAAAGTTATTCTATGTATCAATCCTTACATCTCCTACTACTGGTGGGGTGACAGCCAGTTTTGGTATGTTGGGCGATATCATTATTGCCGAACCCAATGCCTACATTGCATTTGCGGGTAAAAGAGTAATTGAACAAACATTGAATACGACAGTACCTGAGGGCTCACAAACGGCTGAATATTTATTCCATAAGGGCCAATTCGACCTAATCGTACCACGTAATCTTTTAAAAGACGTTCTGAGTGAGTTATTTCAGCTCCACGCTTTCTTTTCTCTGAATCAAAATTCAATCAAGCGGATCCTTAATAAAAAAAATATATTAATTAATCAAAATATAAATTATTATTTTTTTTTTATAAAACGAGTAGTTATTTAGTTTATAGAAATCAAAGCCAAAATCCATTCTACGGATTTTGGCTTGGTAGCATTTGATAACATAAGATTTAATTGTAAAAATAATTATGCGGATCATTTTTTTTTACCGACATTCCCGATTACTAATCAGTAAAAACCTCTATCAAAAAAAAAAGAATGCATTCCTTCTTCCGCTAAATTAAAATTAGGCAAGGAGAATAAAGCGAATTTCACGTTCTCTTCTTATGTGTATATAATTCAAATATAGAAAATTTAAAAGTGAAAAGTACAGAATCTTGCATCTTTCGATATTTTTTTAGAATCCCCAGTTTTACTAAGACTCCCTATTCCCGGATCGGATTGTAACAAATTTTTCAGGAAGTTGTAAGAAACTCTTTCTTTATTTTATTCCATTTTATGAAATTCAAATTATAAGACAAAAACAAGATAATAAAAAAGGCGATTATCATATATATATATATTTCATGTAGAAAGATGAAAAATTATATTTATTTAGTTCGACATTCCTTGCACTTATTTTATTATATTTATATATTTTTTATTATATCACATATACTCACTTAGATATGCTTAGTATAATTCTATATGAATTAGAAATAATGATTATAAGATACCTTTATAACAATATAAATAACAATATAACAATAACAGGTAAAAATAGTAAATCCAGGTATCCATTTTATGACAAATTTACCCTCTTTTTTTGTGCCTTTCGTGGGCCTAATATTGCCGGCAATCGCGATGGCTTCTTTATCTCTTCATATTCAAAAAAACAAGATTTTTTAGGTATCGATATGATGGGGCTAAATCTCATCTATTTTGTTTTTTTTTTTCAAGATTTAGACTTAGACCATAACACAGATATCTATTTCTTAGAATAAAATATGTGATGTGGTTTCCCCCGAACATAAAGAAACTATTATTGTTATTCGTGTGTAAACATGATATATGAGTAAATAAATTATAGCTATTTGCAACGAAATCAAATCGGGATCGGGGCGAATGCCTTAAATGTAAAGTGAATATATCTATATGTATGTGGATATCTATAGGAAATCATGCGAAATGGATATTATTATTTTATATCTAACCAATTCGATGAATTACTCCTAAAATAAAAGTTCACATCAGAATAGTGCTAGTTGATGAGAGTTATTTCGGAAACACACAAAAAGTCAAATTAATTTGGGTTATTCTCTCAATTTCAATAAAATGCAACTAGATCTAGTATGAATTGGCGATCAGAACATATATGGATAGAACTTATAGCGGGGTCTCGAAAAACAAGTAATTTCTGCTGGGCCTTTATCCTTTTTTTAGGTTCATTAGGGTTTTTATTAGTTGGAATTTCCAGTTATCTTGGTAGAAATTTGATATCTTTATTTCCGCCTACGCAAATCATTTTTTTTCCACAGGGGATCGTGATGTCTTTCTACGGAATTGCGGGTCTCTTTATTAGCTCTTATTTGTGGTGCACAATTTCGTGGAATGTAGGTAGTGGTTATGATCGGTTCGATAGAAAAGAAGGAATAGTGTGTATTTTTCGTTGGGGATTTCCTGGAAAAAATCGTCGCATCTTCCTCCAATTCTTTATGAAAGACGTCCAGTCCATCAGAATAGAAGTGAAAGAGGGTATTTATGCTCGTCGTGTCCTTTATATGGAAATCAGAGGCCATGGCGCTATTCCTTTGACTCGTACTGATGAGAATTTGACTCCACGAGAACTTGAGCAAAAAGCTGCTGAATTGGCTTATTTCTTGCGTGTACCAATTGAAGTATTTTAAAAAATGAATTGAAACTGAAATGAAAAGAATGAATGCTTTTTTTCTTTTCAATAGAGAGATTATATCTTGTAGATTCTCTTTTTTTTTGTTTTGTCAATCAATTTTTCTTTTTATCCCTTTTTGTACTTCTTAATTACCAAACGATTGGGATGCTTATAACGATAGCTTTTTTGTCTTGTTTTGGTAGTCATTTTTTTTATCAGAATCACAATATTCTTCAGAAAATTCTCTCAATTATTCCCGGACTATGCGTCGTTTTTTTTCAAAAAATTGGATATTTTGATAGAAAGAGAGTTCTTTCGTTTCCAAATCTGAATAATATTTGTTACTTGAAGGGGCTCTTTCATGCATTTCTTTATTGAAAGGGGCCACTCTCTTCGAATTTTAGCAAGTGATAGATTTGGAAACAATCTCTTTATTCGAAGTGGATTCTTTTTTATTCCATTTCTGTATTATTTATAAATTCAAGTACTAACCGCTGAATCATACACAAAAAAAGCGGGGAATAGATTCGTGGGCTGGATAACTTGTAATAGAACTGATCCTTGATAGGAATATTAGTTAGTATCGTATAGCGTCAACGAATGGGGTGAGTTCATTAAAAATTCAAAGACGAAAAAATGGCAAAAAAGAAAGCATTCATTCCCCTTCTATATCTTGCATCTATAGTATTTTTGCCCTGGTGGATCTCTCTCTCATTTACTAAAAGTCTGGAATCTTGGGTTACTAATTGGTGGGATACTAGGCAATCCGAAATTTTTTTGAATGATATTCAAGAAAAGAGTATTCTAAAAAAATTCATAGAATTAGAGGAACTCTTACTCTTGGACGAAATGATAAAGGAATACCCGGGAACACATCTAGAAAAGCTTCGTATCGGAATCTACAACGAAACGATCCAATTGATCAAGATGCACAATGAAGATTGTATCCATACGATTTTGCACTTCTCGACAAATATGATCTGTTTCGTTATTCTAAGTGGTTATTCTATGCTAGGTAATGAAGAACTTGTTATTCTTAACTATTGGGTTCAAGAATTTCTATATAACTTAAGCGACACAATCAAAGCCTTTTCCATTCTTTTAGTAACTGATTTATGTATAGGATTCCATTCGCCCCACGGTTGGGAACTAATGATTGGATCTGTCTACAAAGATTTTGGATTTGCTCATAATGATCAAATTATATCCGGTCTTGTTTCTACCTTTCCGGTCATTCTAGATACAATTTTAAAATATTTGATTTTCCGTTATTTAAATCGTGTATCTCCCTCACTTGTAGTGATTTATCATTCAATGAATGACTGAAAAATGATTCACTGATCCAATTAGAATGGTTGGTTGTTACTTTGTACATAAGCAAAACATTCAAAACTGTACTTATTCTTTTTACTCATACAAGGGATTCGATTCCTCCTATATTCTATTCCATTACAATAAAATTCTTTTAGTACATAGCAGAATCATAGATAGGGAACTATACTAGACTAAGAACCTACCTAATTTTATTGTATAAATTTTCGATACCAATGATTGGACCATGCAAACTATAAATACCCTTTTTTCTTGGATAAAGGAAGAGATTACTCGATCCATTTCCGTATCGCTCATGATATATATAATAACTGGGGCACCCGTTTCAAATGCCTATCCCATTTTTGCACAGCAGGGTTATGAAAATCCACGCGAAGCG